AAAAATTTCTGCATATCCGCAAAAATCGGTTAATAATATCAAAATCGGATGAATCGGCCCAAACAGGCTTACTAATGGGATGCCCTAATATATTACAAAATTTCGCTTTAGCCAAAGATCTAATTAAAGGAACACTTGCAACTATTGTATCAAACTTTTTCATAAGAATTTCGATTAGAAAAGAATTTTCTAGCATTTGATTCCGTACCACTGAAAAATTTAGTCGCACATTTGAAAGATAGCCCCCCCAAAAAAAATGAAATGAATGCTCGGATAATAATGGGTTTATATGGATCGTTTCAGGTTGAGACCAAACATTAAAATTACATTGCCATAAATAGATGAGATAGTGTTTCCATTTATTCATCAAAAGAGGCGCATTCTTTGAAGCCAGAATGGCTTTTCCTTGATATCTAACATAATGAATCAAAGGATCCTTGAAGAATGATAAGGTAGACGAAAAATTCTTAGAAAAGACTTCCACAAGATGTTCGATTTTTGCATAGAAATAGATTCGCTCAAAAATAACGATAAAAGAGTTTAATCGTAAATAAGAGGATTTCTTACGTAGAAAAAGGAAGATGGATTCGTGTTCACATACATAAAAATTATATAGGAACAAGAGAATTCTTGGATTACTTTTTGAAAAAGTAAAAATAAGTTTTTTTTTAGTAATAAGACTATTCCAATTACAATACTCATAAATAAACAATCTTAATAAATGAAAGAAGGGGGGATCTTTCACCCAGTATCGAAGACTTTGAACCAAGATTTCCAGATGAATAGGATAGGGTATTTGTACATCTGAAACAAAATTTAAATATGTAAATTTATCCTCGAAAAAGGAAAAAATGGAATGAATTGATCGCAAATTATTAAAAGATTTGACGATTTCCGACTCCTCTAAAAAAGAACAGAATTGTAATTGTCGGGAAAATGGAATTTCCACGACGACGGCAAAACCCTCTGATATTATTTGAGAATACAAATTCTTGTTATACCCCCAAAATGGTTTTTTTTTGTTAGAATCGTTAGCAAAAAGAATCAAATGATTCTGTTGATACATTCGAGTAATTAAACGTTTTACAATTAGTAAACTAGATTTCTTATCATAATCCTCATTTTCCACCAAAATGGATCGATTTATATTTAAATCATGACCGTAGGCGAGTCCATAAATATACTCCCGAAAAATAAGTGGGTATAGGAAGTTCTGTTGGCGAGATCTATCTAGTTCTAAATATATTTGATAGTCCTCCATCTTTTAAATTCTATTTTTGTCAAAGGATCAAAGATTCATTGGATTATCAAATGATACATAGTGCGATACAGTCAAAACTGGGTATTTTTTTGATTATATATTATATATTTTCTATATTCGAATTTGAACGAATATGAATAGATACCTAGAAAATAAAACAGACTCTCTCCACTCGTTTTTTCCATCTGATTGTTCTAGGATAACAAACTAGTTAGAAATCCTTTATTTTATCTGCCCAATCGCTCTTTTGATTTTTGGAAAAAAAAAAATATCTTTATCAATATACTCTTTCTTCTACACATTTATTGCCACCTCATAATGGAGAATAGCTAATAGTTAGGACTCATAACAAAAATGAAAAATCCATTCATGGGAAAAGCTTTTCCCGCATCAAGCACTAATATATTTTTAACGTACAATTAGATGGGGTAATCATTTGAATGAAAAAATGAAAGCTCGTTGCTTTTTGTTTCCCTATAATTGGAGTTGCCAAGCTCTATCCCTTTATTAATTAAACCCAACTGAATCTTTTTTTGTTCCGAGCCAAGAATTAAAACAAAAATTATGGTCGGATCCAATAAGAATTAAATATTTTTCGAATTCGCCATTGATACGACATGCTGCTTTTTCCATTCATTCCTTTCTGGATCAGTCGTAGTCTTTCAAACTCTACCGAGGGTATGGACAAAACAATCGCTTCATTAAAATGTGTAAAAAATGGAGTCGCACTTAAAAGCCGAGTACTCTACCATTGAGTTAGCAACCCCCCCAAAAAAAGTAGGAGTAGGATGTGTGGATACAATCGAAAAAAGAAAAAAAAAGATGAACCACCCCTTTTGTCTAGAGTGGTATACATTATTCATTTTTGTAATTTCTTTTTATTATTTTTACATTTATATTTACATTTGAATCAAAAAGGAACTTCATGTTTGTATTAGAGAAAATCCAACGAACTCACCATTTACTGAAGTAAAAAAAAAAAGCCTCTGTAACATGAATAAATCAATCGATTTATTCACGATCGGATTATATTTGTTTGATACACTGTTGTCAATATTAGTGTTGAAAAAAAGAATCTAAAAAAAAATAGAAAATATAGAATATATTTATTTTATGTTATGCAAGTAAGTATCTTTGTATTGTATTCGGCTCAATCCTTTTTTTTTATTAAAAGAAGATTGAGCCGAGTTTAATTCCAATTAATAGAATGAACGGTAATCACTGGATTACAAAGTATCC